GTGTCAGTGGTTCGAATCCACTTCTAAGCGGGCTTTGGGTCCAAAGGACAGGTAGCCGGGAGCGAGCCGGATTTGGAAATTCAAGTGAAAGAGGAAGCCAAAAAATGTGAGCGCTCCTGCACTATACGGCTTTTTGGCGGGGGTGGCTTGCTGGAGGCAGATTTTATAAAAAAAGCGGTTGATTACTCGGATTGGTTCTCGCGTCCCTGTGCCCAAAAGGATGGGCGAGTTCGGTTCGAGTGTTCATCGATCGGGTGGATCTATATGCTGGGTGAGACGAGGTGTAGCGCAGTCTGGTCAGCGCATCTGTTTTGGGTACAGAGGGCCATAGGTTCGAATCCTGTCACCTTGATGTGATGGTCTGCAGTGCACAGACCCGCCTATGTTTTCATAGGCGAAAAAAATGGAATAGAATATTAGGCGCGATATGAGAATCTTTCATTCTATATGTTTGTCCGTACTCGTTAGCGCTCTCGGTGCTGTTGTAGCTATTTTATTTGGACGTTTTCTAGGATCAGAAGGCAGCACTATAATGACCACCCCAGAATTTCTCATAACTTTATTCTTACTGGTTTTGATTTTAATTGTTGTTTATCGACGAAAGGAAAAAAGAGTTTGATTCTTTTATTCGTAATTTTGATGCTCGTTTTCTTTTTCTGTGCGCTCTTTCGCTTCTTCATTGAATTGTCACCCTCCTTTTTCTTTTTTTCCAAGAAGTCTGTCTCTTTTTGGACAAAGATCATCTATTCTATCTATGCTTCGGTATCGCATTCCTAGTCCATTCCGGAATAGTCTTGGCAGAAATGAAATTAAAAAAGAGGACTTGACATTCGGCCTAGGTCCTCATCCTCAGGTAAAGGTCTTTTTTTTTATTGGTCTTTTTCCTGGGGCGCAGGGAGTATTTACTTAGGCGTTCAAGATCCTGAAATCGCCTATTGCGATGGGGGAAACGCCTTCTCGCCCCCGCCTAGTCCGGTTCAATTGCCGGAAGAACCGGCCCGCGGCTCCGCCGGTACCGCAACCTGTTGTTATCCCCCAATTGGCCCAGCCTCTTATCTCGGATGACACCCGAAGGAGCCTCCTTTATAACCGGTACGGAGCCCTTAATTTCGGGGGGAATGAGGACCTAGGCCGAATGGTGTCCATTATCTACGCGCAAGCCATAGTTGAACGAGATGTGGAGGCAGCATTGGTGGATGATGGATTTCGTCCCAATTCCATTTTAGCTAGATATACCGAAATTCGGGGAGTTCTCCATTCTCCGCAAGGGGAGCTTTTGACTGAACGCACCTATAACTCATACGTCACTCAGATAAGGGAACGTGGCACCCGACAAAGCGTTCCCTATCGGCGGATTATAAGAGCCATCCAGAACGATGATCTCTTTTTAGAACGATGATCCCTCTTTATAAAAGAGATCATCGTTTTTGAGTTGGCTTGATGTGGCGTTTATACGATGAGGTTGCTAAGAAGGGGATTGACTTCCTGCTCTTCTTTTGTGCATCTTTCTTTCTCCCACTCATCGCCTTCAATGAGTTCATATGCCGAGCTCGTGGTGAAGTTACCAATCGGATTGTGGTACCAGTAGCAAACAGCATTATCATCATCATTACAAGGAGGTTTGATACCTGCAATCTGCAACACAATATTAGTTGGAAGAAGGTGCTCAAACAGACGCCAGTTCCACTCACCATTATTGTCAACATAATTCTTAATTGGCCTAGCAAGCTCAACAGAAGGGATTTCAGAGAGGGACAAGTTTTTCAAAGGGCCGAGATCTCCCACCCAGTGGTCTTGCCAAAACTTTATGGAAGAGCCATCTCCAACTTCCCATTTAACGCCCAGTTTGATATCCTTCCAAAGTTTAGTGAGACTACGCCATAAGTGGGAACAATTTCTGACATTAGGCGGTACCCTTCCTTCAGGGCTCCACTTATATTTGGCTCTAAGGACCTGGACCCAAAGCTGATCCGGTCTCGAGATCAAAGCAAACCCAATCTTCATCAACAGAGCTTGATTCTGACTAGAGAGCTTCTTCAAACCACAACCAAAAAATTGTTGAGGCCTACACATTTCCTTCCAACTCACCAAACTGGTTCTATGTTGATCAACTGTAGAGTTCCATATGAAATCACGAGTGATTTTTTCAAGTTTTGAACACAATGAGGCTGGCAGCTGAGAGGTTTGCATCGTGTAAAGAGGGATAGATGATAAAACAGCCTTGGCAAGCGTAATACGCCCCGCAAGGGAAAAATTCCTAGCATTCCACCCCGAAAGCTTCTGTTTGACTTTTTCTTCAATATACGCATAGGTGCTCTTATTAACACGGCTGTGAAGGAGAGGAACGCCAAGGTACTTGCCGAGGTTATCAGTAAGTTGGTATCCCAGTTTGTTACAGATGCGAAAAGCATCACGAGTGGGAATTTTACGAGAGAGAAAAATGTTGGACTTAGAACCACTGACCTTATGCCCTGAGCTTACACAAAATTCATCAATGATAAATTTCATCAAGTCAATTTGTTCATCATCAGAGGACCGATAAGATCATCAGCGAAGAATAAATGTGAGAGCAACGGACCTGATCTGCCCAGTTTAATGGCTTTCCAATGACCCTTATTAACATGGAGATTAATGGCCTGGGAAAGACGTTCCATGCGGAGCACAAAGACATAAGGTGACATGGGGTCACCTTGTCTTACCCCTCTTGAAGGGCGAAATTCTTCCGTAGGGCTCCCATTCCAAAGAATTTGCATGGAGGCAGTCGAAATGCAAGTCATGATAACATTGATCAGATTCGAAGGTAAACCAGCATCATTCAATGTGTCTTCGATGAAATCCCAACGAAGCCGATCGAAGGCCTTTTCAAGGTCAACCTTAACAGCTACCCAACCTCTCTTTCCTTTTTTGAGGCGCATGGAATGAATAATCTCTTGAGCTATAATGACATTGTCTGTAATGGAACGCCCAGCTATAAAGCTTGACTGATAAGGGAGTATAAGCTGGGGCATGATCGGTTTCAACCTGTTAGCAACAACCTTCGTAATAATCTTATAAAGAACAGAGCACAAGCTTATAGGGCGAAATTCCTTGAACCTCTCAGGTCTAGCAACTTTGGGAATGAGTGCAATGAGGGTGCGATTAAGTTCTGGCTCCAAGCCTTCACCACGAAAAACAGATTGCACAAATTTATAAACAGAGGGACCGCTCCATTGATGTTGGAAGAAAAGTGCTGGCAATCCATCCACTCCCGGAGATTTCATTGGCTTCATGCCAAACAAGGCATCATGGACTTCCTCAATAGTGACATCTCTCCCGAGATTCGCAATAACATTCGAGTCAAGCTTAGGAAAGAGTCCCCTTAATTTATAAGGTGTCATCGGAACTAGTGTAGAGAGATTTGAAAAAACTCACCGCCATGCTTCTCAGGGTGGCATCATCAGAGTACCACATCCCAGCATCATCTTTCAAGCTAAAGATGATATTTCTATGCCTCAGCTTCACTGCTTTGGCATGATAATAGGCAGTGTTGCGATCCCCCAAGCTAATCCAATCGCTTCTCGACTTCTGGAACCAGAGAAGCTCTTCTTGGAGGCAAACTTCCTCAAATTCCTTCGTGAGATCTTTTTCAAGATTCTCTAAGAAGTGGGATCTCGATTTCTCAAGAGATTTTTGAATTCCTTCCAAAGCGCTTTGAGTCTTCGCTTCATCTGGATAATGTGCCCGAAAACGTTGGTGTTCCAAGAGGAGAGATTACACGTCAGCTGCTTAATGTTTTCGGGTAGGGTCCGAGTCTCGTTCCAGGAGTCCACAACGACTTGATTAAACTGGGCATGAGAGGCCCACGCAGCCAAAAAAAACACTTAAATGGTTTTGGCCCATAGGCCGTTCCACCAGATTTCAAAAAATTAAGTAAAATGGGCCTATGATCTGAATTAATCTGGGCCTGATGAAACACAGAGGCATCGGGGAAGAGGTCAAGCCAGCCTTGGTTGCAAAGAGCGCGATCCAGACGCGCTAAAGTGGTACCCCTCCTCCAGGTGAAATTTGGGCCATACATCTGGAAAGCGCTGGTTCGAGCCCAGCTCGTGATAAGGCCTTTTTTTGTCATATCCCTTTGTCTCGCTTGTTCTTGTTATATTCAGTTCCTTCCATCGCTCAACTCTTTGTTGAATATTGAATTCGCCCGATATAAGATTAGCACCTACTGGGATCATAAAGCGGTCCGCCCTTACACTGAATATCTACATAAAGATGGGGAGTGGTTAGGATTTGTTGGTGACCATCGATCGGCCTATTCCGGGTGATAGTAAGACATAGCCTCCTCCCCTGGGCTTTCTCGGCCCGGTATGACTAATCCTGAAGTGGAGCTAGGGTAAGACAGGTAGCCTAAAGAACTTATAGCTCACTCAGTCAGTTCAGTTACTCTTCTTTCGTAAGCCTTAGGAAAGGAGAGATTCGGTATTAGCAAGTGAATCAGAAGCGGAGACAGGCCGAGATAAGCATGTCACTTGCTTGACTCAACGCATGTTAGGGAAAGAGTTATAACTAGGTCCTAAACCAATCCAAAAAAGAAAGATGGGATAGCTAGCTCCCAATCCGATAGGCCAGACAGGCAATGAGTGGACTGGCAAGCAAGCCTGTACTTCTTTCTTTTACAGGCATTGCTGGTCCCAGGTCTGGTTGGGTAAAAAAGCCGGGGCATAGCTTCTATTGCTGGCTTGTCCGCCCTGTCTCACTTAGAATTGAGGACTTTTAAGCGCTGGTTATTCAACACCGGAAACGAGAGCTGTACCACCGAAGACTGATTCAATTGCTAGTCTTCCCACACCTGACAGCAGCGGATGTGCCAAGAGTTGATTCAATACCTTTTGTCCTTAAAAGCCCAGGTGGAACAAAAAGTCAACCCAGCCTCAGTCATTCTAGCAGACACTTTCCGATCACTTAATCATTGTAGATTCTGTGGAGAAGGAAGGTTCGTAGGATGTAGTCTTATGCGTATGGATGTTAAGCCACATTTGACCTCTGCCGCACTTTCGATTCCCCGAAAGTTATAATCGAAGGGGTCGGCAAAAAGATAGTAAAAAGTCTAAAGAAAGTCTCCTTCTTAGGGATAGTCTTCTATTCCTGTAAGAGAGAGAAGGGAACCTGATCTTCTTAGTAAAGTAGCTAAGGCATGAAGTTCTCGAACGAAGTGAGAGGGATGAAGGTGAGCTCGACTGAAAGGAGAGGATGGGAGGGTTTGAAGTCACTTGAGCGAAGCGAAAGGGCTAGGAACTTTTTTTTTACACCAAGCCATATGTGGTAAGACTGAACTGGACTGAGATTTCGGGAACACTGCATGAGACAGTGTGATTGCGCGATGATCATCAGTGGAGCTAGTTCTGCTTCAAGATCATTGGTCTCAAGCTAATTAGGTGAGTGATCTGTGGAAGGCTTTGACGGTAAACGTTGGCTAAGAGCCCGCTGTGCTGCAGCCCCCTACCTGCTAGTGCCCCTTTCTATTGGACAGTCGGTCTTTACATCTTCCCCGGTACCCGCTGACGGCCCTTACTCGAATCATCCTTAGCTTTCTCAAGACCCGGGCAAAGCTAATTTTGTATTGACGTTATGTTTCCGGGTGTGAGTAGTAGTAAAGTAGTGGGCTCCCCTTCATTGTGATGCCAACCCCTTTCGTACGCTATGGTTCACTCAATCTTTAGTGGTGCCCTTGGCCTGGTCACCCATTATAACACACGATCCATGTCTCATTTTGATCTCACACCTCCATTCTCGTTTGAATTATGGAGCTCGACTTCGTTGCTCGGATGCGCTTGCCAGAAAGTTACAAAGGGAGAACAAGTCTGAGACTCACTCGGCTATATCCTCCTCAGGATCTGCCCGACATGCTGTTGACTTGGAGATGAATTCTCTGGCCGTACCTTCTGCGGTCGTTACGCTTGGTCGGTTCTATTCATTCAATTCTTTGATTTCAATTCACATATGTGATGTTCGAAATCGCTGATGGACAACCAATCCTTGTCCAGTAAGCATAATGACTGGGAATGCGGATCTATGTCCAAAGGGGGAGGTCTATTAGCAGAGCAAGCCCTTGTATGCGATGATCGAGTTCTTGCCTTGCATTGGTTTTCATTTCATCTGGTCACTTAATTAAAGTTTGTGTTCAGTGAGTGAAAGAGATTCGTCCTCGGAAGAGAAAAACCTCAGATAGTAGCACTACACTTCAACGAAAATCAAGAAAGAAATTACATATTTTAGATAATAATCGCTGTTCTGAACTAGACCGACTGCTAGAAAGAAAGCTACCATCACACCTAAACATCCTTAAGCACATTGCCGCTAGCGGGGATTGTTATCTCCGCAAAGGAAGCTCATTCACCAAGGCAGACACCACCGATGCAGAAAGATCGCTTCTGTCAACAAAAGCAACCCTACGAAAGCCAGGCGCATAATATTCCATTTGGAAAAAAGGATCGTACGAGTCAAAAGGAGTGAACAAGCAGCTATCGCTGGGACGATCGGCTGTGCCTGGCGCAAACCCGTACCAGGCAGTACAACCAATGCCCAAGCAGACCAAAACCAAGAAAGGCCCATACATACCCTCATGATAAGTAATTACCTCCACCAAGATTTTAGTTAATTCCTTGGGGACCAACCCACGCAAACCGGCACCGAAACTGCTAAAAGAAGACAACGATAAGGCTGAAAGAGGTCTGCAATTATAAGACAAGCCAATAGAATTACTTAAAAAAGACTACCGGATGATGATAACCTCAATTCTTGTTGTAAGAACTCAGACTTACCCGGAAGAAAGCGAAAACCTAAACCCGACTGGAATGGTAATGAATCCAAAAAGAGGCGAGGCTGCTCTATAAAAGAGCTCGTACTTCCTCATTAATAGAATGGCCCCAAGAAGAATATGTCCAACTGCGTAAGAAAGGATCAAAGGGACCACGATAACCATAAGACGAAGGTTGCGCTAGAATAGTAGATGAAGACGAAGACGAAGAACCATCTGTCTTGTCTTCCAAGGAAAGATCTTCGAAATCCTTACAGAGAGAGAACATTTGTAGGTGCTCTATTTCTGATAGAAAATCATACTATTCTTGATTAGCTGCCATAGCGTACCGGCTCAACAGTTACAGAGATCAACCTCAAACCCCTCCAACTGTCACTGCAACTCCAACGGGCTGCTAGCAACTGCCACAGAAACTATATCAATGAGAGAAACTAGGCCTGAAACTAGATAGCTGGCAACTGCTGGAAAGGGCACTTACACTCCATCTGCTAGAGATAGAGATGGATCAAGGGTGTAAAACACTCGAACTGGAACTCCAGAGACTTATCTATATTCTGCAATTGGTTTGGCTGGAGATATGGCATGGCAGGGAATAGCCTGTTGAACTGCCTGGACTGAAACTCGCTAAAAGAGAGCTCGTCTGGACTGATCGTATAGACCCCCCGAAGCAAATAAACTCCAACTTCCATTCCATCCCAGCGAAGGAAACAAACTCGCCTCCGGCAACTTCCACTCAAACCGAAGGGACTGCTGCATAGGCTGAGATAAGCTCGTGAAAACAATCTTTCCCAAAGCGCAGAACGTCCCTCATGCATAGACAACAATGTCTCTAAAGTACCCAATGAGCATCAAAGTGCCTTCTACTCCTTTACTAAGCCAATCTCGATAAAGTGAAGTACAGGCAAGGAGGGGCCTAGCCTCTTTCGAGATGCGAAGAATAGAAAGATGAAAGGGAAAGACTAGTCTGATAAGGACTTGGGTCAATCATCATTGACATAGGCTTTTGCCTATGAGTTAGCGGAGTGAAGTAGAGAAAGAAGTAACTAGGAGTAGTAGCGCTTGCTGCGCAGAAGGAGCTTGACACTACGTATGAAAAGAGCTCTAAGACGAGTGCGGTCCCTCATTCCATTCCTCGTACCCCTCCCTTGGAAGCAATGAGGTAGGTATGCCATTCTTTCCTTAGGGCCTATTCTTTGCATTCGCCTTGGGACGCCTTGTTTACTAGCCTCGAGGACTTTCTGGAGATCGGTTTCCGGAACTCAGTACGGAAGCTTAGGATCGTCTAACTTCTATGGGAAGAATAGAAGGACCCTCTCGGATTCCCTACGAACTGAATCGGATATTCTATCGTGTCTGTCTTGCCTGATGCTTTGGGCAAGGGATACTACTTAATGGATTGAAGCATTCATTAAATACAGGGCAGACCGCTTTCGCTTAGTTTGAGTGAATAAAACATGAGGAAAGCATAGAAGACTTACTATAACGATGAATAGCCATTGATTCTTGCTGCTATTCCATTTGTCACCGCTTCGAGCAGTCGTTATGTCTTAGCGGACTTCGACACCTTCGCTTTCTATGCGAAACAACAAGTTCGATCGATGTTATACTTTTTCAGTCGATTTGGTAAAGAAGAAAGAGATGCCACCAAAGCTGAATACCTTAGACTGGGATTTCCCATAGCTAAAGCTCAATAAAGGCACTCGGTAAGGGAAGATAAAATGCTATCCCCGGATTCCCCCTCTAGGATCACTTCACTTGCTTTACAGGTTCGCTTTCCTGTTTATAGGTTCTCCCGGGATGAAATTCTATTCAACCCAAAAGAAAGGAAGACTGGTAAACAATGATGGGCCAGGGGAAAGACACATGATATAGAAAGGATAAGGGGCGAGTAAAAAATATAATATAATAATAATTATAGTAAAAATTTCATGAGATTAGGATTAATGTTCTCTCGCTCCTAGCTCGCGGAGCTACATACCGGAAAAAGAAAAAAAAAAGTGAATGAAATGCTGTTGGATTACAGGGCTATGCCCCAAAAATGCCTACAGAAGGTGGGGTTAAGTAATAAGCTTCAACCTGCTCTTAGAATTACAAGAATCATCCCTTCTCTTTTTCTTTCTTTTCTATACGCAATTTCGTAAGAGTCTAAAAGGCAGGGTGCACCTCAGTCTTTATAGTATTCCATTCCACGCGCGAATGACCTGCGAATAGATTCGGCGATATCACTTAAGGCAATAAATGCCGCCTTATCGCATATCGGCTGTTAGCCTTTTTTTTATAAATAAGCAATAGGGAGCGGAAAGCTAGAGCAAATAGGTATTGATTGATGATTGATTGTACGGGAACACGGGAATCTAAATAAAGAATTGGTTAGTGAGCGAAGGGACTCTCGCCGTAGAGTTCCTTCGCGTCACTCCCTTTCTTTATTGGTTTTAATTAAGAGCGGTACCAAGGGTTCATTCAATCGATTGTGTGTTTAGAAATCAAATCCTGTGCAGTGCAAACTTCATGTGTGGTTTATGCGTCCCTTAATAGAATAGAGGTACCCTTCGCTCTTTGGGGCTCACTCAGGAGCTTCCTTATCCTAGATTCATGAGAGGCAAGAGCAGGAAACACGAACCGCGGAAAAAGGCTCTTTAACTTAAACTTAACCCACTAACTCGGAAACCACATTTCTTCCTTTATTACACTTGAAGAGGGCCTAAGAACAACAACGAAGCACAACCTAAGAGAAGAGAGGGCATTCCCTTTTATAGTGCGCCTAGGGATGTGGTCCTGCCTGAAGCTCTCAACTCCTATCACAGAACTGCTCCGGACGAGGAACTTATTACTATTTAATATTTAAGCCGGATAGACCGATAAAAACCACGCCCCTGTTGGCCGCAGCAGCCGAAGACAAAGACATTCTATAATCATCTATAATCAAAGGTAAGGTGCCAAACCCGTATTGCACCGGAGCATATTCTATATTAAGATGGCATCGAACCGGACCTGTATTCATAGAGCAAGTCCTAGTCTTAAATAAGGAAGGCTTATTACTTATTTTTAAATAAATCTTATATGACTCAGCAAACACAGTCTTAGATACTTAGCTCTGAAACTCCTCAATCGACTCTCCCGTTGGTCGAGTAACTTCGCTCCTCTCCTATTCAGTCGAGAGCTTTTGATGGAGTCCCAATAGCTTAAAACTCACGCTCCTACCAATGCTGCGAGAAAGTGTTCCACAACACAGAGTTCGCTCCCAGGGCATTTTGCAACACCCGATGCCTAAAGGCAACAGAAGATTCAAAGTAATAGCCCTCCCTCCTGGGAGAGCATAGGTGGCACCTTCAGTTGTCAACCAAAGGATGCTAAACGTTACGAAAACATCGTAAGACGGATTCTCCTTGCATTTATGAAACTTGACTGGCCTTCTTCGGCCATCCAATGTCTTTATGAATGACTGACCAATACATGTCGTGGAAGTGAATGAGTTGCATCGCATCATTCAATATGTCAACCTCGTGGACAAAGCTGTACCAGATTACTGGAGATACTTTCTCGTTCAGTCCGATACGCGACACCCAATCTATGAAATCTTTCACTCCTGCAGCCGACAAAGCGCTTTCCGAGCCTGTGAGACAAAGGGTCATATTACGCCCCATGGACGGGACTTTCCACCAAGATAGGCCCCTTGATCGTCTTCGAGGGGAGCAGCACTGCTACTCATTTGATCTGAAGTCGGCCACCGATCGGTGGCCCCTTCTGTTATTATTTGAGGTTGTGCAGTACTGTTTTGGCCGGGCCTTTGCATCGAGTGTAGTAAACTCGGCATTGGCTTTGAACGTATTTGAGGTTCCGTGGGTCCGTAGACGCAACTCCTCAGTATCGTTCGTAGCCGGTCAACCCTTGGGGTATCTGTCCTCTTTGCCCTTGTTTGCTTTGTCACACCACGTGTTGGTGTGGCATTGTGCACAACAAGTGAACCCTGGCCGTTACTTTGACCGTTACGCAATCCTAGGTGACGATATCGTCATAGCAGACCAGAAGGTCGCTTCTTTATATGAAGCCACCGTCGGGCGATTCCACCATTACCGTTGCTGCTCTGCTGAACGGGTTATGGCTATCCACTTCAAGTTCCACCTTCCAAAATCAAATGCAACTGATTAAAGAACAGCTGCTCACTCGGTCGTAGGGAAAAGAGTAATAGTCATCCATCGCCTTGAGCGGAGCCTGGTCTGGGATCGAGCCCTTCTGCCCTTTCTAAGGATCATGGGTCACGAGATTCGAATTAGTTCAAATCCAATACAAATGGGCCCTCTGCCCGTCATTCTCTTCTCCCCGTACGGATCCATGTTCCGCCTTCTTTCAGTCCTAAATCAGTTAAGCGGCACTCATCCCTTTCTTGGCCACTTAAGGTTTCGCATCTCTCAAGCCCTGGTTGGCTACTGACTTGGCTTCGTTCACTCAACAATCATTGAATCCGGATCCGGAAGTGACTGAACTCCCTTTTGAGCTAACTGCATCGGTTATGTCGACAACAACATATTCTCTAGCAAAAGAAAGCACTGACCTAGACTAGATCTCTTCTACCGCATCAAGAGGAAATCCCGATCCCGCATTTGAGAAAGTTTAGCTATGCCCACAGCTCTTTCAAAGTCAAGCAGTCTTTTCAAGAAGAAAGTCACAGTCACACCGCTAATAGGCGGAAGAAGAGATTCCCAGCTATTGACTCTAATAAGACTAATAGCCGTACCGCAGAAAGAAGGTCAACCTGACCCCAGGTAATCACAGCTTTCTTCCCCTCAGGTCAAAGAGTAAGAACTCGCTTTCGAGCTAACCTTACATGGAGCTACCTGCCAACAAGAGTTCTCATTCACGGCTAACTAAGCATTCGTTCGGAGTTGACAAGGGAGAGGGTTTCCTATATTATGTTATGATGGATAGGCTGGCTGCACTCCCTTTGAGGTAAGATTCCTTTTGATTCAATTGCAAGAAAAGAACCTCTTTTTAGAGTTTTATACGGCCAAACTATTTATATACTCGCTTCAAGTATTCCGCTCGTTTATACAGATTCCTAAAAAATGAAAAAATAGACTATCATAATAAAGATATGACAGAAGCATCAATCTGTCTGTTGGATGCCCTTCTTCCTGGCAAGATCAGATCAAGAATAGCCTTTGGCTAGGAAAGCACAGTCAGACTAGTGCCACGCCCAAAGCACAAAGACTGCTTATTCCGCTAAAACAGAAAAGAGAAAGGTTATCAGACGCTTAGAGCATGCGGCTGGTTTTCCTATGCTAAAAGAAAAGGGAAATCGTATTGGGAGAGGAATGAAGGGAAGACTGATTGTTTTATTTATATAATTCTTACCAGCTATACTAAAGCAAGGGAAGAAATAGAAAGACTGTTTCAAGCATAAGCGCTTACAGAGAAGTCAGGTAAAAAAATCAATCCCTTACTAAGCCTTCAACCTTCTCGCTTCGCTCGAGCGACTTACGTTCCTTTTTGTTTTCGGCGATCGCTCTGCTCTCGCCTACTGCTTTTCAGCCTTAGAGATCTGTATATATCACCTGAAGCTTTCAGCTTCACGATCACAGCCTAGATTGGGCATAGCTGGAGGTTGGAATGTCGTGCCATTACGTTAGCTCAAAGTGCTTATAGCGGCTCACCCTTTATACTTTACTGGATGATACTACCAGCAATTCTAGTGATAGCCGGCGAGTACGTTATGGGCTAATGCATCATTATCAAAGTTATAGTCAGGATCAGGCGGAGGAAAACGAAAAGTAATGCAGGTGAATAGCCAAAGGCGAGAGCAAATCCTCGAGTTCTTCTCTCAAGTTAGCAATTATCGGTGGGAAACGGTTGGTCGACGCCCTTGTTCATATCCAAAGTCTTCAAATCTTCCTGTATGCCTAGGGCGAAGCACTATAAAGAGCGGATCCATCATGATGGAAAAGAAGAGGACTTATAGTTAATCATCTGGTTCGGATCCCACCGTAGCCCGTCGTTTAAGCTTGAATCTCTCGCCGAGACTGAGGTTCTGACCTTTCTTCCATACATACTAAAAATAGGGATCTAACCTGAGATCTAGTACATCTGTTAGCGCATGCTGGGGAAAGAAATGAGTACGCACCTACAGATTGGAGATGAAGAAATAAAATGCATAGAAGAGGCTAAAGCTGAAAGTCCAGATAGAGAGAGGGTGGTGCCAGAGGTGATCAATTGGTTCAACTATACCTTTCGGTATTCTCACTGTCTAAGCTTATTCAGCTTGCACATCGAGTATCAAAGCGTACATTTGCATCAATTGTCACTCCACATCCTGAGCCCAACCTTTCAGTTGTGTTCAAGTACCGGCTTGGTCTAATCTTTAGGTATGTTCCTGGTATCAAATCCATTCCCCTTAAGCAAGGGTTTGAATTTGTACAAGTATGGAAGTCTGTTCCATCCATGGCTTGGTTGTCCAAGTTGTATCGGGCTGGTGCTGACAGCGGTGATAAGTTATTAAAGTCAATAAAGCATAACCGGTCTATCTTCACTAGTCTCCTTCCGGAGTTAGCCAGTTTTGCAAACCTCATGAGATTTATTCAAACTGAGGGCTGACACTGGCCACCGTCAACTTTGTGGGCACCCTACGTCCGTTACACATTTGATTCTTCAAACACTTTAATTAGTGGTTGGAGTCAAGATTGGTTCCTTCGTAGGCTAGGCTCCCTATATCTTGAAGAATTGGAGCTGCCACCCATGTCAGGTCTACTTTCGTGTGTTTGTGAGGGCGACGGGAAGCGTCGTTTGTTTGCTATAGGAAACTATATCAATCAACGCCTATTGGCTCCTTTCCATGAGTGGTTGGCCTGTGTCTTACGTTCAATCCCTCAGGATGGGACCTTTGATCAGACACCTCCCCTATTCTTGCCCAGGGGTGAGAACTCCAACCCTAACTGTGTTGGGTTATATAGGAGACCATGCTAGCTTCTTTGAGGCACTCCTCTCACTCCTATTCCTGCAACTTCCCTAACTCACAGCAAGTGTTGGTAGTGACATGGGTAAGTGAACTTATCCTTTGCCTTGACTTCTTCGCAGTCAGGTTTTTTACCTAATGAGTATTCCATTCCTTTATAGGTAAGTCTTCCACCCATAAGCCCCATCAGGACAAGAAAGAGGAGGGTAGGGACAAAAGCCACGTGAGGCCCGTTGCATAGGAAGAACTGGTAAAAAAGTAACCCTGCATACTTACTTAAAAGTTCGACTCCACCTACCTCCAGTGCAGCTTCAAGGGGTATCACTCCTAAGAAGATACAGCCGGAGAATATTTGATATCCCACTTCATGGGAATTTGAATACCGGAAGAAGGCAACAAGCCTCGATTCTCCTTCTATAATGGTTAATTCCCCACCTAAGTACACCTCAGCTTCCTCGACAATCCTAATATAATCCAATCCACATGAGAGATGAGCTGACGACCATGCTACACCCGTGGGTCTGCTTTGAGCATGGCCTACTGAGCGCCCGCCTTGAGTATAATTCCCCGTCAGGTTGGAGAAACTACGACGTGTGTCTCGATCTTGACAACTGAATCACGACCGGACGCTATATTTAATCCGGGGTCTCGCTCATGCGGCGATGAAATTGGAAGACCAATGAAGAATCCCAACCCACCAGATTCGTTCTAGAACTTTCTATGCCCCGGTTGGGCGAATCCACCGACTCACGTCGAATACGAACGCCTCTCTCGACAAACTAGCCCACGTCTTTCTATCGGACTAAACCGATAGAAGTAGCTTGTTCCGTGATACAAAACCCCATAAGCTGCCACCATGTGAGAGTCGGTGCGTAATGGATCTACGCCTGCCTTCGAAAGCTCCATTCCTGTTTACCAGGATCCTGGAACCATTCCTTGATTGATTGAAAATCACGAGTCGATTTTATCTCTACCTATTCGACTATCAAGCTCTTGACACCCAGTTTAGCCTAGCGCCCTCCTCTTCTCTCTTCTTTTGTTCGCTTCGCTCTCCTCCCTCGACTAACGCCCGAAAAGAAAAAGATTTCAGTCTGAACCTAAAGCCGGCTTGAAAGAGTTCACTAGATTGATCGCAAGCAAAAGAATCCTTAAAACTCCTGCGTTCTTACTCTTCTGTAGATGGTAAATCTACAGGAGCCATAAGAAAATCAGTACCTTTGTAACCACCTAAAATCCATCGATCATGTTTGATAATGGTTTGTGGATCGAACAACCATTGAGGAGTTGTTGATACCGACCAACCGGCCGCCATATCATACAGCCTCCAGACAAGACCAAACTTGTATAAATTAATATCAACGTTTGACCTTTTCCAAGAAGATGCACAAATAGGGGCATTCAACAATTGATCAAGGGACACTGTAGGGGATTGTGCTTCAGTATGGTACCAAGAGACCCATCTCAACCACTGTTTCATCCAATTGAATAAAACAGTGCGTTCAAGAATCTCTCGTTCACCACCAAACACAAGCTCTTGAGGAAAAAGCTTGATCTCCTTAGGGCCTAAGAAGATAGGCTACCATCTTCCCTTTAAGGTAAGGATTGAGAGGAGAACCTCGACCAATCCAAAACTCTAAAGGTAGTTGCCCTGACCTGAAAGGCTTACCCGCGGCCACCTTAAGTCTAGTCCATCGTTTAGATTGATTCGACATAAGGCGAGCACGAACCCGGTAGCCGGCCCCAGCCAACCGCTGAAGTACGTTCACAGAAGTGATGTTGTACTTAGAGGCTAACTGAACAAGACCAACGGTGGATCTACAGGCTGTTAAAGCCCGAAGGGATATCGGTGACAAGTCCACTTGCATGTCCTTGGTCCAATACCGCTTGGCGAACTCCATGGTACCATTGCGCGAAACAATAGATTTTGGCAATGATATCTGGACATCCAGCTGCTTTAATATAGCGCTGTATTCACGGGCAACCTCCTCATCAGCGATTAAAATATCATCACCGAGGAGGAGGGCATAGTCCCTGAAAGAGGCGGCACGTTCCGGTACTGCCCATACAATCTTGTCCAGTAAGCTGCTAGAAAGATCAAGTGCAATGGATCGGGTACCTTCAGACCATATCAGATCATCTCGCTCGGGCTTAGAAGACGGTTAAAGAATATATGACTGGTTGATCCGAAGATGGTAAGTCCTAAACCGGTAAGTCATCATCCAAGTCTTGGGAGTAGGAAGAGGCAAAAAAGGCAAGGAACTAGGATCGGATGAAGGACTGGTCCGAGAGGGAAAGTAGCAGGGTATCCCATATGAATGAAGGATACCCGGAATTCTGAGTGGATGTATGATTCTAGGCGAAAGCCAGTCATTAAAAGAAAAAAAGCACATCAGTACAAGAAGGCGGACAGGTAGGTGAAAAGAAGGACCACTACTGGACCAAGACAAGGAAATTCCAGTTGGAATGCCAACCAGGAGCTCAAATACAAATATCGAAGGTAGGTGGTAAGATGCCTGTGGGCAAGCCCTTGAGCTACTGAAAAAAGGAGTGCCTATCAAGTTATTATGCCGAGAAGTGTCGTATTGGTATCCGGATGCGTCCCCCTGAGCTATTCTTCTTTTAAAGCATCCCGAGAGCATCCTGCTTATCGAACTTTTTTGCTTTTTTGACCCCCCAAGAAAATCAAGTTTCTTCTCGCTCCTCTCACATCATATTTTGGTGTGGTGGTACGCCTCTGTAGTAGTGCTGGAAGTGATCTTTGTTGGTGGGTAATAGGTACGCATCCCAGTCTGTGAATACATCTTCTGGCATTATACTTTTTAGGTCTAGTCTTCCATTACCGGCAGCGGTAGTAACATAACGTGTGTAGCTTTTCGGTGGCTAGCATTGGTTAGGATGTTAAGCGGATCATAAGAGAAGTGAATGCTATAAAGAGTACAGGTGCATGCGTGCGAATAATAGTAGAGGTGGAAGGGGTGGTAGGAGCTAGTGGGCAACCAAAAGCAGGGGAACAAGTAGGGCTGTTGACCACCCCGAAAGCAGGGCAAGTAACCCAAAGCATCGGCTTGGAAATAGATTGGTAGGAGGTTTCATCTCTATTGTTCTTTTCCCTCCGGCTTTGAACTTGTTGTTGACTCAGTCTGGTAGTGTCCCCTTGTGTGGTATAAGGGGCTTGTAGCTTTCAATGTCTTCCTTTCAACAAGACTTTTCCGTCTTCTTTAGCCGACATCGCGTAGCTCTCTCTTTCATATAGGGTACCATCCCTCACATCCGATTCTCGAACTCAGACAGACGATTCTATCTTATTGGCTTATGAAAGTGCCCAAGAACTAAGAGCGCATTCTCTTACTTTCCTTCGAGAAAGCAGGGTTTGAAGGCTAGGCGATCTTGAAGATTTTGTCGCAGTCCCACTACGCGTAAATAGATGGGAATAGCTCCAAGCCCAGCTTTCGAAGCACGTGCCACTGCCACAAAAGAATCTGTTTTGCTTCGTGAGAAAGGGAGTATGTTAGATAGAAAGAGCTACAAAAGGTGTATCGGATATATTATTCCATATAGTTGGCTCAAATAGCGCTTTGACGGACATAGGTCTACACAAACTGTCAAATTTCATTGCCTCCCTCTATCTCTTTTTATTCAATCATTGGAAGGCCAGAGGACGCATTCTTGGTGGCAGCAGTGCCATAAATCCCGGCTTTTACAGCAAAGCAGACCGGTAGTACCATTAAAAACTTTCTAAGTCCAAGTTCTTTCTGAGTCCTAAGACTCGGATTCGTACTATTAGTTCAATAAAAGCAATTACCAATATTTGTCATACCAATGATCTTGGTAAGTACTTTAGGAGTGCTTTTGATTCACAAAAGAGTGTCAAGAAAGAAAACTAACTACATAATGAAGAAAGTGCAGCAAAGACTTGCAGGTTGGAAAGCCAAGTGGATCTATTTAGCTGGTAGAACGTCCCTCTATCATCCAATGTTGGTGGAGGTTTGACGATGGTTCAGTCAAAAAAAGGGTTTCAGTTGCTTGGTCCTTCTCTTAAGAACTCAACTGGGAAGGCTTCTGCCCACTTAGAATAGAAAGAATAGGAAGACAAACTAAAAAGAAAGATAGACAGAAAAAGAGAGAAACCTTACACCGAAACAAGGGACTAAGGGCTAGGGGATATGAGCATAGGGGCTACGGGAAGACTTCGACGGCTTAGAAAGAGAAAAAGTACTCGCTCACTGGAGCAATAAAGAAAAGAAGCGTACGGCTTACTAAGACACTAGGCAATGAGCCCGCATACACATGAACTCGCTATAAGACTCACTTACAACAATGGGAGAGACTGAATGCTTAGAAGAATGGAAGAAAAGATTCCAAGAACTACAGTAAGAAGGAAATCGAAATCCAGGGGAGGTCCTATTCCCTCTCTGTAGATTGTAGAAATTTTTATATCAAAAGGACATCATAGAAATATTGTCTTATTCCTTATCTTGGTGTCAAGATTTCTAAACCGAAGTCTTTGATATCAGACACTGGTTTCTATGAATTTGCAAAGATGTTCAGGGGACCAGGTGTTGACCTGTCACCTATGTCTGTTAAAATGATAAGGTCGGCTAGATTTTCAGTAGCTCTAATGCCGGTTATGAAGCAGATTGGTTGCTATTCGATTCGTATTTCTATGTGATTGAGGGGCGCCGGTTATAGAGGGTATTCTTCTAAGCCGACAGACATCAATCCTAATTAGTTTCGTCATATTTTTGTCGCGTACTCACCCAGTGGCATCTGTCCACTACCCATTCAGGTTTGGTTAGGTTTTCCGTAAGGTTCATTGTTACCAACTTGGTATGGTTCGTTGGATGCTCGTCGAACGCTGTAGACCGGATTGGTCTTATGTTGAGCGCTTAATAGAAGATTTTAATCAGCGTCTAGACGAAGATGCAACATTCTTAACAGAAAAGCTAGAACCAGAACTTGGATAGATAGGCCCCCTAGAACCTATTTCCCGCCCCTTAGTGGCCGATGGTGAAGCGCCTTACAGGAAGAGGCAAGAGTTGTTTCTCCGGGAAGAGTCAAATTCTATATTCTTTCTTCTCCCCTCCGGGGGGTTCCCCTTCGGGGAGTTAGACCTCTCTCATACCTGAATTCGCTCTGACTGTAAACTACTTTAGAGAGAAAGACAGGAAGGAAATAGCGTCAATAAGACAGGTTCACCTTCATTCTTACTAATTCCTTACTCTAGCAAGTAAGTGATAAAAACCTTACTCGTCTAAGTGCTTTCCTTTTCCCATGTCTTTTTTTGTCAACAACCAACTTGAAACTCTCTTTTTTTGTTGGGGGGGAGCAGAACTAATGTCAAAATAAAATTGAATATGAAAAATGAAATTATTCTATACCAATATGGATCTAATTTGAATCCGAGAGGTCCTGAGCGTTATTCACCGAGCGATTGGATGGAGATTGTCTATTCAGATTCTTCTCCATCTGAAAGAAGTAGTTTTCTAGGGGCCCCGCAGGTCTCCAGTGATGCCTCTTCGGATTCCGATGCATCATTCACGGAACTTTCCCGTGAGGATCTTTTTAAAGAGATCAGTCATGAGCTGCAACGTAGAATGGAAGAAATCGGAATGAAACTTCCCGAGAGTATTGATATGAAGCATTTCATTTCCTACAACTTGCTTGGCGAAGAAGAGGTGGGGGCGCTAGACCCCTCTCTTCTAGCCGATGTTCTAGCTGATTTGCAACTTCCCAGTCCAATTCTCAGTTGGTACTGGGAGGAAGCCTTCAAGTCGATTCTTTTGCTATATAATGTAATTTTGTAGAATTAGCAACTTTGTCACTAGTTTTCAATTGGATGAGATCGGTCGAGTGGTGTCCGTTGGAGATGGTATTGCACGTGTTTATGGATTGAACGAGATTCAAGCTGGGGAAATGGTTGAATTTGCCAGCGGTGTCAAAGGAATAGCCTTGAATCTTGAGAATGAGAATGTGGGAATTGTTGTCTTTGGTAGTGATTTTCGATTTCGAGTTCACGTAAGATTTTGGAGCCGACTCGGGATCCCCGGGATTCGGGATCCGCCCATGAAGTAAGAAGTCAGAGAGCTAAGTCATTTCCTATGTTCATGTGTCTTAGGCCGTTGCAGCTAAAATAACGGGGGAAGGGAGGGGGGACATCAAATGGATTCCAGTTTTTTTACAAAAAAAAACAGGAAGATTCCTCTTTGATGTATTTTTTCGCTGTATCGACCTTCCGTCTTAATCCAACGAGAATATCCTACTTCCTCTTGACAATCCTGGATGCCAAAAGTCTTATGACCGATGGCTCGGGAAAGTCTACAATCACAATTAATGTGAATGCTTCCTCTCCCTGCTCTAGGCTGGTTAAGCCCAGAAGCATACAAAAGGTACTCAGTACCAGAGACACCTCACAGGAGGATAGGCCCCCTACCCGAACTAAGGCGGGTGTGTAGTTCAGGGACCTCTTAGCAACCTCATCGTAGAGTTTCCACATTAAACCAAATCTAACTAACTGTGGATCCTCCCTAGTAGCTTTCCAACTACTAGTTACGACAGGCGCTTTAAAGAAGGCTTCGACTGACACTTCAGGGTCAAGTGCGATCGTATGGTACCATTGAACGTACTTGAGCCACTGACGTACCCAACCCTTAACCACAGTAATCTCAGCGAGCAACTCTCGACAATCATCATTATATAGGTCGGGAGGGCACAGCTTGAGATCTGTAGGCTTAAAAGCCTTACGTAGGTAATCAATAAGATGCCCACTCCAATAAGGATTGAGTGGTCTAAGCCGCCCAAGCCATAGTTCAAAAGGTAAGTTGCGTTTATCCCATATCGCTTTAAGTCGCTGGTACTTAGGCGACAGAGTTTTATTTAAGCGCGAAAGCGTCCAGTAACCAGCACCCGCCAATCGACAGAAGGTACTAAACCGTTTTACCTTATAAAGGTTCAGAACGGCGTAGAGCCCATGTGGATGGTGGGTGTTAGTCATGTTTCTCATGGAGATTGGAGATAAATCCTTTCTCGTATGATGACATCGGAAGCGCTTCGCAAACTCAGCACCACCAGTCTTAGAGATCAGGGATTTGGGTAGTGAAATATCCACTCCTAGATCACTAAGCGCCTGGCGGTACTCGGTCGCAACTTTCTCGTCGGTGATGACGTTGTCATTGCCGATAGCGGGGTAGCCAAATGCTACGAGGCGGCCCTGTCTGAACTGGGTTTTATTATTAGTCACTCATTTCAGGTAGTGGTTGCGCTGAGCAACTGTATCCCGGACGGCGTTTCACGGATTATGCTATTTTAGGAGATGATGTAGTCATCGCTTGCCCTGAGGTAGCTCGTCATTATGAGCGAGCCTTAGCAGGGCAAGGCAATGCCGGAGATGACGCTTTCATAAGTAAACCTTACCGCCTTATTACATATCCTGGTTGAAAAGATTTTGAACCCAATCAGGATGTGAAAAAAGGTATACCACCGCGGCATACTGGTCCGCCAGTACTAGCCTTAGACAAGCCATTTTTGCGATAGACGGAACCTTTTTTTAAACATTAGTAAGCCATGGCAGGCTTATTTTAACATCAAAACAGCCTTACAATCAGATTCAGTCTAATGCCGATGCTTTGGGAGCGGTTAGATAAGAAGTTGGTTCGAGCTAAGAGTTCCTTGCCCTGATAGCCGGTTGGGCTACCAAAGCGAGACCAGGCTAATGGTGGGTCAGACCCGACGCTATCCTTGGACCAGAGGGAATGGTACCTAAGCCGCAGCGAAAAAAAAATAAGAAAAAAGGTACTTTAGCTTTGTGTGCCACTAGTGAAAAGGAGGTAAGCGAGGAGCACGCAGCCGATGGCGCGAGTGGCAGTAAGAAGTACCAGATTTGGGAAACTTTCTAGCTCTCTTCTTCGACGACCGAAGGGAAGCACTAAGAGATGATGCTTCCAATGCAACTAGCGATGTGTATCGGCACGCACTTATTATAATGTGTCGTCTTTGCTTTTCGTACCCGATCCGGGGATTTGTGCGGCGCAAGGGCTTTCTTTCCAGTCCCAAGCCGGAGCCGAGCCCGGAAGCTTTAGTCGAACCCAAAGTCTTGGTGGGATCCCTTATTTCTCTCTTGCTCCACGACCTACTAATTGAGGAAGAAACGGGGAGTAGGCGCATTTAAGGGAATAGAAATAAGTCCTGCCTTGCCACTACGCCCCTTAAAGAAGGGTAATTTTCTTTTTAAACTATTCTTTTCAGTAGCAGTCTTATATCTTTTTTCTTTTCCTCAGGTTGCATTCATAGAGTCGTTTTCTTCTTTCCACTGCCTAATTTTTTTCTTTTTTTTACTTACGACTGCGACTTGGTATTTCCATTGGTGTGATTTGATTGAGTCGGGGTTGTATTTGAAATTGAAGCAGGGCCTCCACCAAAAGGCTCTGACCTGACTGAAACTGCTACTTCTCATCCTTCATCGTCGTTGGTCCTTCGTTCGTAGTGGTCATTTTTAGAAAACCCCTCTTTGACATCACAAACATCATCCGGGCGGGCAGCCTCCGGTCCGGGTGCTCGTCCATCGCGCTTAGGATAGAATATAGGATACATCTTTTGGCGTCTGCGGCTCGTTTGATTGATTCGTAAACCGGGTGCTTCAGCTTCGTGGGATTTGGAGAAGCCTTCTAATCCCGTCCACTGCCCTGGGTCCGCGCATCTTACTATAAGCAATTCCTAGCTTACTTGCCCTCTCTTTCGCCATCCACCGCCCATGGTTTCAAAGCATTGAAATAAGACAGGGAAGGGATTTCACCTTAAGGATTGTCAGGATTGGAAGTACTTCTGCTAATTTAGAATTCGGAAGCTGAAGCTAATGCCCTTCCTCTTGAGGAGAGGTAGCTAACCAACTTCTAGGAGAAACATAATTGACAGCATTGATCTCTGTAGCTACGCCACCCACGGAATTTAAAGAACCTAAAGGAGCATGAGTCATATATTCCGCGGAGCGACGTTCTTGCCAAGGCTGTATGTCTTTTTTCAGTCTACTCAAGTCCAAACCATTGGGACATCATCGGACACCAGGAAAAGAGAAAGAGATAGAGAATTCCTCTCCCTATCGGGAGAGCGTCTTCAACCCTCTCCTTATCAGTCGAGCAACTACGTCCTATCTTGCTTTATCTCAATCTCCTGGGCGTATTGCTCTGTCTTCCCCCGGAAGTCACTTCACTGTCCTAGGGAGAAATGAAATAAGAAGGATTTAGTAAGCCGAGCCTGCAGTTGCTGTCCACGAGTTAAGACTTGAAAGAGATAGCCCGGCTAAATCCACTTTGTTGGCCTATTTGATTGATTGACTAAGGTTACTATGTAGCTCGAGCTACAGCGAAGAGGACAGAAAGGCCAGTGGAAAAAGACGAAGACATTGCTTTCGAAGGCCTTTTCAGGTCCTCATTTGGATGATTCCCCATATGACTCATTAAACGTTGGTTTCTCAGTAGCGAATATAGCAGTCTTCTTTTTTGCCTATGGCTCACTTGTCTTGTTTGTATTCAATTGCTTACTCGAAGCGGGAAAAAGAAAAAGCTTTAGGGTATGGGTACAAGTATTTCTTCTCCGGAATATTCATTCTTAATCTTTCCCTACGGAGAGTGAAGTAAGCAATGTGGGGTTATTTTGCACAAAGGCTATAAGAAAGAATAAAACTCTTATTTTTTTCTTTTAAGTAATCTAATGTTAGATTACCGATAAGTTATCTCAATTCATATTCCTAAGGAATCGCATTTCTGGGAAAGCCAACGTTATTACTCGGTGGATAAAAATGGATGCGGGAAATGTCACACAAATATTGGTTGCGACCAATGTATGATAATGTAAAAGATGAAAAAATGAAAGATAGACTAGTAAATTTTTGGAATGGTTACGGAATCGAAGACTTCTTTAATGCACCTGTCGTTAATCGGAAATGGAAGATCGATCGGACCAATCCTCAGTTGGTTCGTTTTGGTCTGATGTGAAAGATTTACGACATGGTTGCGGTAAAGGGTATAAATTTCCGAGTACCTATCTTGGACGTTGGTACCGGCCTCCCTTTAGGAGGTTATGTATTGGGTGGTATCAGTGGTACAGATTTCTTGGTGTCTGCTCTAGGTTTGACACAACCTAAAGCAGGACGTGGTATCGTGCTTCCTAGTGTTTTGATACACTTTGGAGAAGATCCCACGGTTACGACCATCAGCTTAGTTACCCTAGCACATACAATAAGGGGGCTCAGAAAACTAAACTTATAAATAAACTTAGCCATATCCTTCATTTCAGTACTTTTGCTCCCTTCAACACATCCCTCTACTCAACTTGGTAACCTTCTCCGATCCGTTCTTAGCTCAGTCTTTGAACAGGAAATTAATCAGAGAAAGAAAGGCCTAGCCGATGCTTTCCATCTTCGTCTTCTCTTGTCCCCGCAAGAAGGAGATGAAAATCACTGGAATGAGGACCCAGCTCTATACTTACACTCTGCAGGCGCTAGCCAGGGAAATTTCCACTCTAAGGGGAGCCTTTGAGGAGAGAAAGCCCCTCCGAATGAGAGAAGGATTATTGAAATCGCCCTTTCTCTTTTTTTAGAATGAGAAGTTGAACTTGGATAGGCCAGAAGGGAGTATGCCACCATCCGCCAAGGAAGGAAAGATTCGCTTATAACAGATACTTCACCCGAGACCAATGAAAGGAGAACTTGACACAGTGCTATAAGGAACAAAGCAAACAAGCAAAGCAAGAGAGCCCTTTCCCGTTCCGGCAAGGTAAGGGAGAAGTCTAATACCTTTTTAAGGGGATTCTGTTCCTATTCGTCCAAAGAGGGCATTCACAGCCTATTCGATAGCATTTGTCCTATTCGTGGATATCCTTACTGCGGATTCGTTCACAGCGCTTATTCCCGGACTAAATGTCCTTTCCTTTCGTGGATATTGGATCAGATCCTGTGGCATTTTGCATTCAAAAGGATGAATTAGTAGAATAAGAGGGTGGACATTCATGCCCCTTCCCTTTTAGGCTCTTTTCGAAGTAAATAGGTCCTTCTTCCCCCTTCCCCGTGATGGGATAGGCTCTGAGATGGACATGGACAGAAAAGGTTGCACCTTAGAGAAAGTAGCTAGTCTTGTCCTCTCCTCGTTAGGGTTAGGGAAGGACCTTCTTGCCCTTTTTTGCCTTGCCTTTTTTACCTTCTTTACTTTCTTTTATTTCCTTTCGGGGATTACCTGCCATCCAATTCTATGGCATCTTATCTTATTCTATTTCATTTGCTTCTGTCTTGAACCTTCCACCCAGACTTTCTTCTTCTTCAATTGCAAAGGGAAGAGGAGATTCTAGCACAACGGATTCTGGGCATGTCCCACTATTGGCTTTCAGGTAAGTGACGAGCTATTATCCCGCGGATCGGTAATCCGCATCTAATAATCCCGGGAAAATGAGAAAGATTAGTCAGATCAGGGGGAAGCTGGTGCTATAGCCCTTGTTCAAGAATGGCTTTTGTTCAATCAGACGCTCTTGCTTAAAAAGCTCTCGTAACCGGTGCTTCCTATTGATGCGACGGTAACTCGATATAGAATATCTTAAGATAAGAAAGAAAGTTGCCTAGGGCAGATGAAAGGAATGCTAAAAGTAAACTAAAAAGCGTAAAGAAGAAAGATGTTTAATTCAAGATAACTAGAGCTGGAAAGAAGCCTTGAGCCTGAACTCTTACTTCTTTCTTCTTTCTCACAAAAGATCTTGATTCTACGGCATCTTTTACTAAAGAAAATCTCATTTTATAACCGGGAATCAATAACATTCAGACCAGAAATAGCCTTAGTTGGCAAAATAGGAGAAGTCGTGTCACTATTTATTCAACTCTATTCCTTAGTCCAAGCACTAAGCTCAGTACAACCCTAAAGCTTCGCTCGAGATCTCCGAACCTTCGCTTCTAAGAAGCAAGCAATTGAAAACCTTACTCTAACAAGCAAGCAAGTAAACTACCTTTCCTAAGCCTAAGTTTACCCGGCCTAAGCAACAACAGTTCCCTACCCGGCTACGGGCTAAGCTCACTCGTTTACCCGGTAGCTCCGTTCACTGCGTTCACTGCTACGTTCCTAGCTCCAGTTTGACTTTAGCTACGAACTCATAACTACTAGCTCTCTTAAGACATAAACTCATTCATAACAGCATCGGGATTATTATTTCTAATTGGTCCAGAATAGGCCCTCCATCCGCCTATTATCTGACTACCCTTTGTTTAACTCAACAACAGAAACAGCCTTGCCTTACTTGGCTAGAAGTACAAGAAGGTGCGTAGCTTGTTAGGAATTAGCTGGATTAGAGATGAGAAGACTGATTAGTAGTTCTATTACATAACTCGGGCGTACCCGCTTGCTTACCCGCTCACTCGAACAAGAACTCCAGCTTGGCCCACTTCTGGCTTTGGCCAATATCCTTGATCAATGGACGCTTAGCTAGTTCCTACTTTTGATAGGTACTACTTCCACGAAAGCAGGATTGCAACTACTGATGTCATTCTTAGACGTTCATCACCCTCGTGGAACTCAATCACTGATAGCCTCATTCCGGCAAGTGAGAAATCAGCTAATGCTAACCATCATCAGCCAGAAAGACCCGATAATGCCACGATAAAAGGAATTGGATAGCTCATCTTTCGACTGTAGTGATTCCGCTACGTGGGTTGAGAAAAGGGCTTTATTAAAGGACAAAATGGAGTTCTAGGAAGAAGTACTTTCTATCAGTGTAGGTAGGGTCCGTCCGGTCAATCCAGTGAATGAATGGAATTGATTTAAGCGCGGATTAGCCGCGAAAGAGCTTTACAAGCGGCATTGCCGGATTATCGGAATCGTTTCAATGTGAACATTCCGGTAAGCAGTGCCGAAATGAACTGTAATGGCTATTAGAAGAGGGTAGACAACTCAATACTCTTTTCTTAGACGATAGGTGAGACTGAATTTGAGATTCATAAAAAAACTTACCCGTTGAAGCACAGGAGCGAAATGGATAGAATTCATTAACGTAGCTATCATACGACGGGACTCAAGCTTTAAGTGAGAGGGGTGCCCTTACGTTACGGCGTTTAGCAAATTCAAAGCAACCAGTTTTTGATATCTCGGACTGATCCTTATATAGACGAACATATACGCTAGCCACGAGCTGTAGTAAGCAAGAGGTTGACCAGTGTGAAAAGTCAAACTTGATCCCATCCGATTAGGTGAAGCTCCCTTGTACAGAAGCTGGAACCTCGCCTTTCAGTCTCTAGTTAATAGAATCTCCTAGAAGGAACGTAGTATCTCGACTGAAAGGATAGCAGCGATAGCAAAGCTTTAGGGTTGATTTAGCTTAGTGCGGTTAGATGAGCTTAGTGTGAAACTAAGGATAAGCAGTTCTTTCTGTAGGAGAGAGTGCCACTAGATCAAAGAACAAGGAAAAGAATACGTACTATCGGGTCTTAACCTCTTCCCACTCTGAAAGCACAGGAAAGGAAACAAGGAGAATCAGATATCGAATAGTTCCGATTCCGATAGGGAGAGGGGCAAAGATAGCAGCTCGAGCGAAGCGAGAGGGGCAAGGGATTTCACATTTTTAGTAGGAAGCAAGGGTGAAGTGAAAGACTCTATTTCGTCTTTAGTCTGTATCTGAACCATAGCCATATGCTGAAACCATAAAATGAGATGACCGAGACAAGAGAACCGTAACCAATAGGAAAGAAAGCTGGCGCAAAAGACATCCCATTCCATGGAATAGCTTAAACGGAGAAATGATGGCACCGCCCCGGCATAGAATGGAATTGATGAGGTTTACCAGTGACAAAATAAAATCTTGTTTGTGTGCCGGGGAAAAAAAAGGAGAAAGAGCAATGAATCCCCTTTGCTTTCTCTATTTCTAGAGTAAGCGCGAGGGTTGCGTAGCGAAATGTAGTCGAAATACAGCATTGGACAGCAATCATGAGGCAATGACATTCTCGATGAAAGCAAGGAGTTGACCCCTAAGCAATGGGAGTTTCAAGAGCCAGGTGACTTCGGAAAAGAGGTTAGGAGAAGGCAGGGGAATTCACACTCGACTAAAAACAAAAAAAGTCTAGGTGTGATATACCAAATTCCAATTCTGAGAATGTCTTTCCAGAAGGGTATAGGACTGACAAAACAACCTCAACCGAAAAATAACCAGCCGAAACCAGAGAAGCAGGGGCTAAGGTTAACCCAACCTCGAAGAAAGAGGTTCAAAAGTACGAACTAAAAGCCGATAGTTAAGTAGATGTAGCGGAGGATGTTGGAGCTGATCCCGATTCTGTTGATGAGTAGAAAGAATCCCCTACCCCCGATAAGGGATAGGAGAGAAGATGTTGCCAATCTGGATTACACCTTTGGCAAGGTAGGACACAGAAGCTCTTGGAGAGGAAAGCCAGTCAGATATTCCACACCATCAGACTTGGGCGAAGAGACTAGGTCCGAAGATAGGAAGAAGTTCCCAACCTCAACAGAATAAGCCGAAACCACAGAAGGATAAGAAGAAAGGGCATAAAGCTAAGGAGAGCTCTTTCTCGCGCAACGTGCCACTGATGTGTGCCCGAAGGTGGTTAGTTACCAATGAAGACGTGAGTCGTCGAATTGAAAATGTAAAATTTCACAATCCTGACTGCTGGCGGACGTACAACTATCGTCCGCAGTCAACCTTACTTCGGTACAGAGGATTGATGTGTCATGTTCCTAACCATAGGATTGCTCCACTAGAGAGGTCGGGCATTCATTACTACAATTACCAGCATCTCTTCTTTCCCTGCTCCAATATGAGTTGAGATTCTCAGAGTTTAGAGTAAAGTATGAGTAGAATGTCAGAGGAAGCCTCCTCTTCTAGGGTCACTCTCCTCATTTATTCAATGCTTTGGAGGAAGAGGGGCAGCAGACAAGGAGAGCACTTGGCATTGGCTCATTTCATGCTACGATGCCGTCTCCCCATCTCTGGTTGAAGCAGGGATGAGACCCTATAGTCTCTATCCAGTGCTCTTCCGGCTTGGTATCCGTTTAAGTCTCAATGTCTTTCCTTCCCTGTGTATGATATGAGTTTTGAGTAGTCGATGAGACTAGTCAGGATTCTCCTATAGGTATAATCCTTGTCTTTGTTCTTTTTTCAATGCTTGAGGGACTTCTGTCAATGCTCCGGGTACTACTAGGCACAACATAGCGAGAAGTCGTTTTGCTCTGTTCAGCTATCCCTAGGAGTGCTAAGGTTCAAATCCAATTCGTGAGCACATGAACAATACGTAGAGGAGACCCTTCCTCCTATGGATTGTTTTTTTAGCGGTACGATTACGATGCTTTCTCCGAATTACAGGGGGACGGCCTTCCAAGACGGACTCCATCTGATCCCCTGACACATGGGGATGGAGCCAATCCGAGGTACATAGGTACGAATTAGACTCTCCCAGTCGGCAGTTATGTCATTAACGACATCTACCATCTGATCAGAGTCCGTCGGACTCACTATTGATTTTCTACTACTTGATTTTCATTTTATTTTTCAATCTGGGTATAGCCCTTGCAAGAGTGAAGAATGCTAAGTAGAGTTTCACTAGTAAGTCGAACGTCTCATCTTTCCGACTTTACTACGATGGAAAGACGGGATAATCCTAGGATACCCTGACCTCGTCAACGAGACAGGAAAAGGCAAGAGGCCTGTTTTCCGGGGCATAAGCTTGCTGCAATGACACAGCACATTTAAGTAAAGCGCAGTGAACAAGAAACCAGATTTCCGGACAAGCCTGATCACCTCCTTAGCAAACAAGTGCACTCCGACATAGAGCTCTTTGTTGAGACCATCGGTCACTACCAAGATGACTCGATTAAGAACCATCTTAAGTAGTGGAAGACCTTCCAAGATCTTCTGCCACTTTATGGCCTTAAGTCGGAACAACTTGTCAAAGAGGGTAAGGTTCATTTCAAGAATTTATGTAACCTTCCTGGTCCTGGTTGGGGGCTGTCTCCACAGGACACGACCAAGTGAGCTAACAGGGGGTTTAGAGCTCTTCTTTTCAAGGAGACTCATCCACACCTGCGCCCACTGACCGCCGCGCGTGGCTTCCGGGTCACCTAACGCTACACCTCACTTGCTCCGTCCAAGAAGCCGTCTAACCTAAGGTAACTATTCTCCGAATAGGTTGTAAGACCAGATATTCTGTATTAGAAGATGCAACTCTGACTAAGGTGGATCTGGATATGATATTGACCATAAAACAAAGCGGATACTTACTTCGAAAGTGCTCTTAATCACTTCTTTCTTGGCCTTCTCTCTCAAGCTCAAGGAAGTGAGCCAAGAGCCACTCATCTGAGCCAGCGGATTCGAATTCTGCTGTGCCGGTGCGCAAAGCAAGCACGCTTAGACTGCGATGTGCAATCTTTGGTCTGCCTATCATTGTCCATTAAAGGCTGACTCCGCTAGGCAAGAGGACAACTACTGGGATTATTTAACTACTAACTGATGACCGGAGGGCTACTCTCCTTCTTCCATTCCAATAAGTCTTATTAAACGGGAGATAGGCATTCGGATTCGTTACTTGGGGCTCCTGAGGGTGAGGAATCCGTTGTTTCGGGAGAAACTTGATATGTTAGTTTGGCCTCGGCTTCAGGGAAGAATTCCTCTTCAGCCGGTTCAGATTGAGAGGGAAAGAGCTGCCCTAGGCTCCGCTTCTTAGAATGATGCCTGTTGTATGATCTATCGGATTTTTTTATTCTATTCTCGGTGCTGTTTTTCAGCGAATGAAAGAAAGCGCTGATTCCGCAGTTCCTTCATCAGATTTGGGTGCTTTTGAAAGAGCTGCTTCTGCCAACGGATACTACTCAAAAATTTCAATATATATATAAAAGGAAACGGGCATTCAAGCCCTGCCCCCTCTTCCGATTAACGCACCAAAGATGGGAACTGTTTGGATTGAATCAGACTCTCAAGTCTTGGTTCAAACTTTGTTGAATCCTTAAATTTATCATCCTCAGGGAGCCCTGATCAAAGGGGATGAGCTAAAGGGTCTTGAACTGACCTCTTTGGCTGGGGCGAACCTGGAAAGTATGAAGGAGGTCTGAAAGAGAGAGGTGAACCGGGGTCGTTGGGGAAGAAAGGGGAAAAGAGCCCGAGCTACTGGTCTTATCGCCTATAGCTTTGGTTCAGGCATCCATCCCAGTCTCCATCTTGAAAGACCTTATTCGGATTGACTCGGTCAGGAGAAAAGAAAAAGAGCCGCAGACTAGCCACGACATCGAGTTCTGTAAGAGAAGGCAATGAGCCCTTAAAGAAAGGGGACCAGCAGTTAGCATCTGGATCTGAGTCTCCAAACTAAACTAAAGGGTAGGCTCGTCAACAAAGAAGCGGATGCAGACAGGAATGTAGGCTTTTCAAGTGAGCAACTCGTTACTTCCTTGGTTGTTAGCTTTGCCTTTCACTTTGGAGACAAAAACCTAATGTCCTAATGTGTCGGAGGTCCATATTTGGCATAGCATTTCCTCAACCCGGTAATCCGATTCAATGAGAAGTGGAAAGATCTATAATGAAGAGCGGAGACCAGAGTCAATGTCAATCCAAGGGCAATTGCGGAATATATGGTTTTCGACCTATCTTTGAAAGAGAGTAAACCTATTACCTTAACATGAAACTTAGTCCGACAGGATTGAAGACGCTCGACCAACGGGCAATCTATCTTTCTAAGTTCTTAGCTCGAGTGATCTCATACCTGACGAAATGAACAGATAAAAGATCGGGATAGCCGGGATGACCTATTTCAAGATCAGATGATCCACCTGTTTGTCCGGGCTAACTCGAATAGGTCAGATACGAGGGAAACAGCCCATAAAAGAGAGATCAGATGCCCTTTCCGATGCAGTTCACGATGCGGACAACTAGCTAAGCTAGGTAGTTTGTTGTTAGAATATCCATCCTAGTAGGAAGATGGAAAGAATATACTATAGACTATAGGAGAGTCAAAGAATAGGCCTGTTGGAACTATATCAAGATTAGAATGACAAGGAATATCCGTATCCGTATATAATATATAATAAGTTGGGCTCTATCCTTCCCGCCCACCTCATTAATATCTGGAGGGAAGAATCCGAGGGTAGCCTGATGATTAAGGGACAGGGACACTGTCAACAGGGTATGGTTTTTTTTATCACCCCCGGATGACGCACACTGCTTTAAATAAAGCGCAGTGAATAATGCGCCAGACCGCCTAACCAGTTGAACCGTTCTCTTATAGAACGGGTAAGCCGCAAAAGAATGTTCCTTGCTTCCAGCTATCCTCATGAGTAATATTTGCTGCAATCAGTCTCGATAAGAAGCTCTCTTTTCCTTTAGTAAGTAGTAGAGTGATTCCTTCCCTCTAGATATCTAGTTAAATGCCTGAGTGAGTCTAGTCCGGGTATAACTCAAAGAAAGATTAGAATGTCCCACTCACTCACAATAAAATAGAATAGAATAGAGGATGTATGATCTGTACCATCTCCAGGATCCAAATTCTTTCCGTTCTTTCTTTCCTTTGTCAACTCAGTGTAGTTGTCTTGTTAAACACAATCCTAGCATGTCTGGGGATTCCCTTTTTTCTTATTCCTACCTTCGCGACATGCGATGGTGATGAGGGAAAGACACATGAGGTATCACCTCTGTTTACCTTTGTTCCCCTGTCTCCTGCACCACATGCGCTTGTTACTATAAGTCATCATTGTGAATCATCAACCATAACCGGGAAGAGCCTTTCCAAAAAGTGTGAAAGCTTAGGAGGATTTCGATAACCATTCTTCATCCCCTCCCCTTAGTTTTAGCTATTGCGGACATGTGTCTGTCAAGCCACGGACTCTGATACTACAGCTAAGCGAATGTATCCGTCGACGAGACAAACATTTATTTGTCAGTCGAGACGTGATTTTCCAGGAAGACCTGTACTCCCTAAAATCACAGTAAAGGCAGTCGATTTGATAAAAAGGGGAAGTTTCAACACCAGAAAGTTTATGTTTCTGCTACCAATACTATTCCACTTCCTTCCCTCTCCTCAGCTTACTTAACTGGGTTGGTTAAATAACTTTATTTCAAGTCCCTGAGGCACATCGCTTCCATCTCTTTAGGTAGTTTTTAAAGTAAAGATAGACGAGAACTCAAGGCGGGGTTCGTTTGAACAGGCATTCATCAACGATGGAACTATAATCTATGATATATGTAACATGATACTTCCTCTGATTGATTCCGTACTACAGGCGTAGTGTACCTTGCAGGAACCGAGTACCAGTGGTGAAGTGGGCGTGCGCTGATACTAAAGAAGAGGTCTTCCAAAGCAGTTTTAAAGTATGTTAATGCATATTCCTGCACGTGGTCAGACCCCGTTTAGGGAAGGGTATACGCATAAAAAACTACGACCTGCCCGCAAGAGCCTGCAGCGAGGGTTAACTGAAGGCGTGCCCACAGGTTCCATAGGGCCTATGCAAGAAATGCGGAGGCTAGAGCCCTATCCCGCCTCGCGAAGCTCTTACTCCGTAAGGGGCCATTATACGGAGGTGACAGGGGCTACGAGTCACTCCACCACACCTCTTCGAGGTCAGGAACGTGCCTGAGAAGTAGTCTCTCTGGTCGCTAACAGCTCTTTCCCCTCCTCTCCTTTGAGTGATTGAATACCTAAAGCTTAGCTCGAGCTCGCATTCCTCAATCCACAATATAGTAAGCAAGTCTACTTACTTCCTCTAACAAGTAAGCAATTTCATACCTGATAGCTAGATTTGCCTTAGAGAATGAATTCCCTCTCTAATACCTGAATTCAATTCACTCTGACTTTATCAGAACCTAACCTAGCATTTATGGCTTTCTTAGCACCTCTGTCTTAGCTCGAGCTCACATACGCAATTCCATTTCGTTAGCCGGGCTGCTGGTCTGAATGTGGTCTTACGAGCCTTCTCCCTGTCCTTTCCTTACTCTGTCGATGGTATGCCTGAGATGGCAGTCTTTCTCCTTGGCTTGTACTCGAATTGCCTTTTTGTTCGAAATCGATATCTTCCTATTGCCTTTGATAAAGGGAACGAAGGAATTCAGTCTGTTGTCACAAGAATTGTTCAAGTTGAATGCGAATAATCGATTGAATCCGATCTTTGAAGACTTGAAGGAATAGTGTCCAATCCCGGCCGATGTAGAGTAGTCCCTTTTGGGCAGTACTTCCTCGTAGGGAACTACCAAGCTCACTTCGCAGCATTTCTTTCTTGTCATTCTCGGAGACAAAAGCAAAGACTTAACACCACGCTTGCTCTGCTCTTCGAGCTAAGGCTCGTTCAGTAAGTGAGCTAAGAACGAGTTCCGAGTGAAGTTGCTACAGGAAGAGCATCAAAGCACAAGTTTCAGAGTAAGCTAGAGCTAGCAAGGATAGGAAGCAAAGCTACTCAATTCAATGGGAACTGAATCTGCACCAGTAGGCTTCCAGCTTTCCCGCTCTTCTCTCTCTCTCTTTGAGACCAAATCTTTATCATTCACTTCCAGGCCCAAGGCGAGAAAGAGACCAGGCTCCGGGAAAAATGGATTGAGGAACGATCAAAGCAAGTGCCATCTTCAAGGATTGAGCCTTTGTTGGAACTATAAGCTCAGAGCCGGCGAATAGCGCATCGGACCAATGATCAAAGATAGTAGAGCGTAGACCTACCGCTAGGAGTAAACTCCGCCCAACCTTAAAAAAGAATTCTTCCGCGGACTAGAAAGCCATAGCCCCGGGCGGAATAGGCAAATGAAAGCATTACCCATATTCAATCGGTTATATAAAAATAGAAACCGCTCCACCTTATTCTGGCTTTGAGGCATGCCTTTCTCCCGGCTCCTATGGTTGGCGTAGAAAGAAAGCACGAAAAGGTAAAGAGAATCCGCTTTCGGTGATGCTGCTTCCTTATTATGATAAAAACTGGATCTTCATCAGCACGTCGGATCTGCTGTCTACCTATGGCTATGGAATTGGAAGGGATGGGAATAGATCTACTGGCCTCGGAACCGAGCGAAGGAATTGCACTCTGCTGGGACGGTTCAGGATGAACCGAGTCTTTCATGGGCTCTTTTTCTGTATCCGGGCAGGGCTCTGTTTTTCGATCCCAATAGGGAGGAGGGCTAGGAGATATGATGGTAAGTCAACTGCTTAAGGCGCAGCTTCCCCTGCCTCTGCTACCATCTTCGACTCTATCCCTGATGCCTTTGGCTTTGGTTACCTAATGGACGCGCTGGGGAGGTTACCACCAAACGCAAGGGAGGACAAACAGAGGGAGCGGAGCACAAAGCCAGCCCGACCTTCCTACTAGAGCTTAGTACTCCCCGAAACATAAACTGGCACAACATCCGTAACCAGAGGAAGGAGAGGAGCGATTAGAAGAGGTGAGTCTTGGCCCAGCTAGAGTTACATTTCGGATATCGTAAGATCTGTATTGGTCGCATAGGCGGTGGGACCGGCAAGGATAGCTGGAATAGGATCTTTCAATGCTACTATTGGTCGTCCATGTGTGAAATGGGCGATTCTACGCGCTATATGGAAATTTGTGCCCCATCGAGAAGCTATGACACTAATGAATGAACCCCCTCGAACGGATGTCCACCATCTTCTAATCAAGCCGAACCATCCTACCTGGGGTTCTCCGCCCTAGTCAGTTAGTAAAAACTTCCATTTCCATCTGCCCCAATAGTTAGTTAAATGTTGTCAAGCCGTAGGAATTCTATCCGTGGGATAGTCCCACGCCCATTCCGAAAATAAGGAGATCTCAATTGAACAGCTATTCGATCACGAGTTGTTGATGGCTTCTCGGTTGGTTCGGCGGTCAACTATCTTTATCTTGATCGTGCAGGAATCCCCACCTCTAACTTGATCCAACCATTGCTTCTATGGCTATGGTCGAGAAGCGGTTTGATAGTCTTCTCGCCTTTGACTTGATAGTTGATAGGGCTATCCTTTCCAAGCTGGGTTAACAAACGGGAAATGGCCCAGTGACATCCTCAAGTCAACGAGTTAGGAGCTCATACCGGGTAGGAAAGCAGAGAATAGAAGAGAGGAAGCTGCAATTGCTCCTGTTGAATGAGTTTCAGTTGGAAGAGGGGGCATTAGCGGTTTAGGAATCGATATAGCTGCTTCTCCTAGAGATAGAGATGCGGCATAACCGTATGAACCGTACTCGTCTGCTTCTTCTTGGCATCAAGCCAGCCCTTATTCCTTGCATCAACAGGCAATCCCGCATAAAGCCTTGCATTCCAGGCTCTCCATCTATTCTATCAGTAAGCATTGGCTAAGCCGAAATCACTTTGTATTTTAAGTTTATTTCGGTCCATCAGTTTCAGTTGTGGAATAGCGCCTAGGGCATCCTCTGGCTTCCATTCGTTGAATACAACTCGCTCGGGCTTAAAGTGCTTAGAAGGCTTCTCCAAATCCCACGAAGCTGAAGCACCCGGTTTACGAATCAATCAAACGAGCCGCAGACGCCAAACCAAAGGCTTTTTCAAAGCATCCGAATTAGCATCAGTAGACGTAGAAAGAGATCCTATTCCTTCCCTAAGGCCTTTGCTATCGCTTTTTTCTTACTTCCTATAGGGAAAGGGTAAGGGAAAGTACCGAAAAGAAAGGGAAAGTCTTGTCTTACGATTCTTCCTAATCCATTCAATGAAAAAGGCGCATGCCCTCTTCTGTTTTACATGGTGCTATTCCTTTTCAGGTCTTGTTTCCTGACAGACAAACTCCTATTTCATTTATCCCGTCTTTTCTGCCTTAATGTATGTCAGAAGCAGACGGGGTTTTTCTAAACTTTCAAGATTTCTATGTGAAGGTTCGCCGGTCATCATACGTAATTTCCCGCTGCTTTTTCCTCGCCCGATAAAGGAAGTTGAAATAGTGAAGTGAAGTGAGCCATAGGAAAGAAGCAAGGGACTTAGAGATAGATAGGGGCGCACTAGCGCAAAAGCTTCGATAATAGAATGTGGAATTTAGTTCTATTTAGCACTATAGGTGCTTATAATGCCTCTTCTAGACATCATGTGGAGAATCTTCCATATGAATGGTTAACGTTGGAAAAGAAGTAAGAAAATCGCTGTTTGCTGGGATCGGAATGAGGCAAGATAGAAAGACCTTGAAAGAGGGATTGCTACTTCCACTTTCAAGCCTAGGAAGATTTTTGTCTTCCTTATAAGACTGTTCCCTGTGAAAGATGCGCTAGCCTCCGCGCAGAGAGAAAGAAGAGGGTCCAAAAGAGATATCTATCGTTAAAGCGCTTTCTAGAAGCCTTTATTTTAGTAAAGGCTATTCCTGAATACGTTGTTAGTAAGAAAGCGCTAACTTGTATATGTTAGAAAAGTGAACTGCTGCATTCCGTAAAGCAGTACTTAGCTTCAGTCTTCACAGTCCTAGGCGCACTAGACTAGAATGGATAGCACAGGTCGGAGGTGAAGCTTCTACTTAGACCTTGAATTCCTAACTCCGCTGAAGGTTAAGGAAGAAATCGTATCTTTTCAATATCCGGGCAGGAAAGAAGGCTCCAATAGTACCGGTGAGTCGGGCAAGTAGGTAGACTATCCAAAAAGTGTGAGAAATCGATCGTAAAAAAAAAGAAGTAGGTTCAAACGTGTTACCGCTTCCGGAATGGATTTCTTTGAGACAAGAAAAGATAAGGGATTTTTCTTTCCCAGCCGTTGCCCTTGTCAGAGAGATTCCTTTTTTTCTTTTAAAAAGAGAATTTTGACCTCAACCTCACTCAAGGGATAGAAAGGGGCGATGAGCTCAGTGGAGGAGAAGCCGTCCTGATGAAATAGAAAGCCCTAGCTATGAGTTACTCCAATCTAGCCGTGATGCGCGAGGGCCAATATTCAAATGAAAGCAAGGGGCTGATTGCCCTCATGGGGAAGGGATGAATACGAGCTGTCGGAAGAGCTGCTCTCTCAGAAGCAACCAATCCAAGAATTTCTTGATTTGGTAGAGTACCAGTCACAACACTAGAACCAAGTTAGGTGAGCTTGAATGCATCGGTCAGAACGGGGAAAGCTGCTCTTAGAGCGTACTCCTTCCGATCTAGGCGTATGGTTGAATCTATCCTGACTTTCAAGTAGTGCTTGATTGAGGGATGAACCCGAATCCGTACTTTCCGGTACTTTTCCTACTCCCTTTTCCTCTTTCAAGTGGGTTGAACTCTTTCTAAGGCAAAAGGTGAGAACAGACAGTTCTTCTATTGAACTTAAAAAAAAGAAAACTAGGAATGCGAACCTTACTCTCGGGGCCCATTTGAAGTTGAAGATTTCCGAGCATTGCGCTTAGGAAGGTTTTTCTCAATCCATCTTCCCGGCTGACTGAATTGAATGCTTCAAAGTTTCATTGGCGCTTAATAGCCTGTAGCAGAGTTGAATTACGGTATCCCCTTCCCTCTAGGCTAACTGAACTCCCCGGAGAGAATAAAGAGATGACTGACAGCCAAAGGCATATCTGCTTACTTATCTAGGATCAAGGGTGAGCCCTTTCTTCTACGGATTCATCTACTTAAGACTAAAGAACTTCCCCAAACCTTTGCGTCTGTTACCCTTGCTGCTGAAGCCTCTGCCTCTATCTATCCTTGTTAGATCACGTAGATTCGGAGAGATCAAAGGAGCATGAATGGCTACTCAATTCAGTTTCCTTTAGGAGTTTAGCATATGATGCTATGCTGCTGCTTTCTCTTCAGTTGCCTATCCCGCTATTGGTGATGGCGGTGCAACTCGTGCTGCTTAAACGAATGCTGGTGAGTAAACAGGTTCCGGTTCAAATGCATCTGGCTAACTAGCCACCTTTCACGCTGCTCCTGTTACCACCTCTGCTTATATTGCTATGGAGAGTGCAGGTTCTAGATCAACAGATTCAACTGCAATTGCTGCTGACTTTGTATTTGCTACTGATGCTGGGAATCCCGCTACTCAATCTGTAATGGGATCTCCTGCTCCCCGTGCTTCGGTCACACTCTATATGCGATTGGAAAAAGAAGTTGCTAGCATTGGGTATCGCCCTAGAACTGGAAGGGATACGGGGCAGGACCAATACTAAGAGAATACCTAAAACATATTTATTTACAGGAATCGCTAGAGAGAACTAAAAGCTAGAAGATGACCGGGAATCGAACTATGAAATGAAAGTAAGGACCGATGCCCATCAACGGACCTTTCTAAGATTAGAAAAGCCTTACTAAAATAGATTCTTTGTACAGATCCGCTGAAAGAAGGCCTATATTCGCATTTTTCTCTCTCATACAAAAATCTTTCACTGGCTGTAACGGAGAATGCATGAAAAGGAGAAGGCGAAAGAAGGGTTTCCTCGTACCAAGGACAGGTAATGGCAATTAAACTCGGGCTTGCTATTGCTTATCAACTTCTTATGAAAGTGAACCGAGCGTAGTAGCGAACAGATCTTTCTCTTCCTATGAATGTGCAGCCTTATTATAAGATACCACTGGAATTGCAGTTGGTCAAGAAGTTCCTTGCTTCAGGAAAGAGAGAAAAGCTTCATTATTATCTTCCTTCTGTCACATTTGCCCTGAAAACAGCCTATTCTATACCAGCTTCTTCTATAGATGATATAACTGGAGCAGATTCAATAGCAAAGGATATTCACCCAGCAGCGGCAACTGCTTGAGCTGATACGCAAACAAGACCAGAAAGACCGGTTACGCTTACACCAACAACGGATACTGGTTGACGGGATACGATAGCAGTGACACTTCTATTGATAGACATATAGACCTCTTATCGAGATTTATTCTACAAGGCCTCTCTTAAAGCTAAAAAAGAAGAGTTAACACGGTCGAAGTACCTAAACGAGTTGAAGCCGATGATTTCACAAAAGCCCTTATTTTTAAAAAGATCCTATTCTTTAGCGGTCTCAATGACAGCTAGATTTCTAAACAGTTACTCCTGCTAACTCCCAGTTGAGGAAGTTTCATGGGATTTTGGGCATACTCTTCTTTTCCTTCGGCGAGGATACTGTAGTTCCAATCGTTTGAGGAAAGCCCGCTTTTTGGCATCAATGAAACTCTTTGATCTAGGAGAGAATGCCACTAGATCAAAGACTGAATAAGGAAAAGATAGAAGACAGGATGTTACTACTGCTCTCCTACTGAAAGAACTGGATTGTACGAGTATCGATAAGTAGATTCGGGATGGGAATAGAGAATGCATTTTCTTTTTCTTTTAGCTATTGTTGTTAAGGTTAAGGCTGTGTGCATTCACTAGCCTAGTGGAAAGAGAGAGTGATCTCATCTCGCAAAAGAGCA